TCAGAAAAAGAACAAGGAAGGATTGGTTCAGAAAAAAGAGCCAAATTTTACAAATTTTTATTGAATACAATTCTAACTAGCCCTAATGGTCAAAAAACAAAACAAAAATTTGTAATAAAAGAAATCAGTAAAAAAGTCCCTAGATGGTCATACAAACTTATTACCGAATTGGAATTCCTGTCGGGCGCAGCTCATGAAGGCCTACCATTGGATTATCAGATACGTTCAAGAAAAAGGGATCGTGTAATAATTTATAGGCCTACTAAACGTAGTCGAAAAGCAAGTGTCAAAAATTGGGTGTCTATTAGAGACTATTCGGAAGAATCAGATTTTCGTCGAGAATTCATCAAAGGTTCTATGCGTGTTCAAAGGCGTAAAACTGTTATTTCTAAATTGTTTCAAGCAAATGTGCATTCCCCTCTTTTTTTGGACAGAATAAAAAAATACCCCTTTTTCTCTTTTAATATCCCTGAACGGATGAATTTTTTTTTTAGAAATTGGATGGATAAAGGATCAGAATTTAAAGATTATACAGAGGAACAAAAGGAACAAAAAAAAAGGCAAAAGGAAGAACAAGAAAACAAAATAAAAGAAAAAACGTGGATAAAAATCGCGGAAGCCTGGGATTTCGTTCCATATCCACAAGCAACAAGAAGTTTAATTTTAATAATTCAATCAATTTTTAGAAAATATATTTTATTACCTTCATTGATAATAGTTAAAAATATTGGGCGTATTTTATTATCTCAACCCCCCGAATGGGCTGAGGACTTTGATGAGTGGAATAGAGAAAAGCATATTATATGTACCTATAATGGTGTTCAAGTATCAGAACTCGAACTTCCCAGAAATTGGTTTAAAGATGGTATTCAGATAAAAATAGTATTTCCTTTCTATTTGAAACCTTGGCACAGATCCAAATTGAAGCCCTCTTTTTCTTCTTATAAAGATCTAAAGAAAGAACAACAAAAATCTTATTTTTTAACGGCTTGGGGAGCACAAACTACCCTTCCCTTTGGTTCTGTCCCCCCAAAACCTTCCTTTTTTAAGCCTATTTTTAAAGAACTTAAAAAAAAAATTCAAAAAACGAAAAACAATAATTTTAAAGTTCTAAGAGTTTTAAAAGAAAGAACAAAATATTTTCTACAAGATTCAAAAGAACCAAAAGGGGTGGTTATCAAAAACGTTTTATTTGTGTTTATAAAAAAAATAAAAAAAGAACTCTTAAAAGTACATCCAACTCGATTATTTATATTGAGAAAGGTGTATGAATCCGGCGAAACTAACAAAAAAAAAGATTCTATAATTAGGAATCAGAGAATTCACGACTCGTTTAGAAAAATTAAATTTACAGATAATACAAATTATTCACTGAGAGATAAAAAAATTAAAAATCTGACTGATAGAACAAGCACAATAAGAAAGAAAACAAAGAGTCTTATGAAAGAAAAAAACAGTAACGCCAAGAAAAGAAGTAGTCCTAACAAAACAAGTTTTAATGGAAAAGAAAAATCACCAAAATTTTTTTTTAAAATCTTAAAAATAAAAAAAAGAAGCACTCGATTAATCTATAAATTATATTTGTTTATAAAAATTTTCATTAAAAGAATATACATCGATATCTTTCTATGTATCATTCATATTGGCCGAATTCCTACACAACTCCTTCTTGAATCAAAAAATTTTTGTTTTGATAAATACATTTACAATAATAAAACAAACCAAGAAATAAAAAAAAAAAAAAAAGAAATTAATTTTATTTCGACTCTAAAAAGTGCACTTTACACTATTAAAAATAGTAAGAGGAATTCACGTCTTTTTTTTGACTTATCCTCCTTATCACAAGCATATGTATTTTACAAATTATCACAAACCCAAGTTATTAATTTGTATAAGTTAAGATCTATTTTTGAGTATCATGGAACTCCTTTTTTTCTTAAGACTGCAATAAAAAATTCTTTTTTAACACAAGGAATATTTCATTCCGAATTAAGACATACTAAACTTTCAAGTTCTGAAACGAATCAATGGAAAAGCTGGTTAAGAGGTCATTATCAATACAATTTATCTCAGATTAGATGGTCTGGATTAATACCAAAAAAATGGCGAACTACAATAAATGAAGGTGGTATGACTCAAAATAAAGATTTAACAAAATGGAATTCGTATGAAAAAGACCGATTGCTTTATCACAAAAAACAAAAGGATTTTAAAGTATATCCATTACCAAACCAAAAAGATAATTTTACAAAATACTATATATATGATCTTTTATCATATAAATCTATTAATTCTGAAATAAAGAAGTCCTCATATATTATTTATGGATCACCATCAGAATTAAAAAACAACCAAAAAATTACTTTTAATTACAACAATAATAAACAAAATTTTTTTGAAAACCTGGAGGAAATTCCTATCAATCATTATCTAGAAAAGGGTGATATTATGTATATGCAAAAAAATACAGATAGAAAATATTTTGATTGGACAATTCTCA